TTTCACCTACTATAAATTTTCGAGGGCATGCGAAAAATGATAATAGATCTCGTCGTTAATTAAATGAATTAAAAAAAACGAATATCGATTTTTTTTTTAGTGAGAGGTAAACCTTATGATAAAGAAGAGAAAGAAGAAATCATATACTTCCGTATATGCTTTAGGACAATATATATCTATGTCTGCCCACAAAGCACGGAGAGTAATTGATCAAATCCGTGGACGTTCCTACGACGAAGCACTTATGATATTAGAACTTATGCCTTATCGAGGATGTTATCCTATTTTTAAATTGGTTTATTCTGCAGCAGCAAATGCTAGTCACAATAAAGGTTTCAAAGAAACCAATTTAGTCATTAGTAAAGCTGAAGTGAACCAAGGAAATACAGTGAAAAAATTAAAACCTCGTGCCCGAGGACGGAGTTACCCCATAAAAAGATCCACTTGTCATATAACTATCGTATTGGAAGATATATCCTTCTATCAACAAAATGACGAATATTTAATGTATTTAAAAAAACCTGGATGTAGCAATGAAAACAGAAATCTAACATGTTATGATACATATAGTAGTGGAGGCCTATGGGACAAAAAATAAATCCACTTGGTTTCAGACTTGGTACAACCCAAAGTCATCATTCTCTTTGGTTTGCACAACCAAAAAAGTATTCTGAAGGTTTAGAAGAAGATAAAAAAATACGAGACTGTATTAAAAATTATGTCCAAAAAAATATAAGAATATCCTCTGGTATGGAGGGAATTGCACGTATCGAAATTCAAAAAAGAATCGACCTCATCCAGATCATAATCTATATGGGATTTCCTAAATTATTAATTGAAGATAAACCCCGAAGAGTCGAAGAATTACAGATGAATGTTCAAAAAGAACTTAATTGTGTCAATAAAAAACTCAACATTGCTATTACCAGAATTTCCAATCCGTATGGGGATCCTAATATTCTTGCAGAATTTATAGCTGGACAATTAAAAAATCGCGTTTCTTTTCGAAAAGCAATGAAAAAAGCTATTGAATTAACTGAACAGGCGAATACAAAAGGAATTCAAGTACAAATTGCAGGACGTATCGACGGAAAAGAAATTGCACGTGTTGAATGGATCAGAGAAGGCAGAGTTCCTTTACAAACAATTGAAGCTAAAATTGATTATTGTTCCTATACAGTTCGAACTATTTATGGAGTCTTAGGAATAAAAATTTGGATATTCGTAGACGAAGCATAAAAAAACGTTATTTTTCTTTACATTTTATCCAACGCTAAAAAACTAAAACTATGTAATATAACACTATACAGACAGAAAAAAAAAAAATTGTAGTCTTCTTTTTTGTGTTTACGAATAAAATCAGCAATTCTATAAGGTTGAATAAAAATTTCCATCAAAACTCCTTTGATATAATTGCTATGCTTAGTGTGTGACTCGTTGGTTTAGGATTCCATTAGATTAAGATAAAAAAAAAAAAAGAAAAAAGACCTTACCTAATAACAGCAACTAATAACTATAGCATTAATAAATAACCTAAGCAACTCATTGCTTCGCATTATCTGGATCCAAAAAAATCAGTCAAGATATGATAGACTGATCATATCATTGTAGCAACTGAATAAAAAAAAAAAAAAGAATAAAGAAATATTATTAGTAAGTTATGAAAGGTAATCGAAAAGTATGCAGATAAATGGAAGGATGAAAGAAAGAGAGAAAAAATTGACTATTAATGATATATGATTCCAATTTGGAAAGTCTATGAGGTCACTGTAAGAAAAGCAATGTAATAAAGCATCAATACAGATTCATTCATAATAATTAGATAAATCTGTTCCGAAAACCAAAAATTAAGAGCCTTGAGCCAATAAAAACTGAGAAAATTGACTCAAAAACAAATTTAAAAATGAAATTCAAAATTTCATGTAAGAGCTCCATTGTAGAATTCGGGCCTAATGATTAATCAAGAAGCGATGGGAACGACGGAACCCATGAATATAGAGGATTCTCTTGAAAAACAAATCTTAGTAATTCATTGGACAGGATGGCGGAATAAACCAGAAACTTTATTATCTATTCTGATTTTTATTCTGAGACCTCGTGGGATAAACATCAAACTTAAATAGATATTGAAAGAGTAAATATTCGTCAGCGAAATTTTTTTATTTGAAAAAAAAAAGTAATAAAATAAAAAAAAAATTAACAAGATAAAAGAAAATAAGGATTTGTTAGAATATTCTAACTCTAACAAAAACGACATTCGAGATGATGATATTACGTTATTTTTAAATAAATAGAATTCATCTTGGATTCCATTCCGAAAAAGACATACAAAAATTTAGAAGAGATCGGATGAAATTTCAAAAAATACCATGATTAATAGAATTAATCATTAACTACATCTATATCTTAAATACAAGCTTTTTTAGTCCTTTTATTCGCGAGGAGCTGGATGAGAAGAAACTCTCACGTTCAGTTCTGTAGTAGAGATGGAATTTCTAATTAAAAAAAAACCATCAACTATAACCCAAAAAGAACCAGATTTCGTAAACAACATCGAGGAAGACTAAAAGGAATATCTTCTCGTGGTAATCGTATTTGTTTTGGTAGCTATGCTCTTCAAACACTTGAACCCGCTTGGATCACATCTAGACAAATAGAAGCAGGGCGGCGAGCAATGACCCGAAATGTACGACGTGGTGGAAAAATTTGGGTACGTATATTTCCAGACAAACCAGTTACAGTAAGACCTGCGGAAACGCGTATGGGTTCTGGGAAAGGATCCCCGGAGTATTGGGTAGCTGTGGTTAAACCAGGTAAAATCCTTTATGAAATGGGTGGTGTACCCGAAAATATAGCCAGAAAAGCTATTTCAATAGCGGCATCAAAAATGCCTATAAAAACCCAATTCATTATTTCTGAATTAGGAATATAGAATGAAAAAGCTAAATAACATTTAAGGATAAAAAGATTAGCAGTTTTCTTTTTTTGACAAATAATATTTTTTTACTTAGTCCTTTGCATTAAAAGAAGAGATAAAAAAAATGATATGATTCAACCACAAACCTATTTGAATGTAGCAGACAACAGCGGGGCTCGAGAATTGATGTGTATTCGAATAATAGGAGCTAGTAATCGCCGATATGCTCATATTGGTGACGTTATTGTTGCTGTAATCAAGGAAGCAATACCAAATACTCCTCTAGAAAGATCAGAAGTGATCAGAGCTGTAATTGTACGTACTTGTAAAGAACTCAAACGTAACAATGGGACGATAATACGATATGATGACAATGCCGCAGTTGTCATTGATCAAGAAGGAAATCCAAAAGGAACTCGAGTTTTTGGGGCGATCCCACGGGAATTGAGACAATTAAACTTTACTAAAATTGTTTCATTAGCTCCTGAGGTATTATAAGACCTAAGTATCGATAGTTAGTATAGGATTAAAAAAATGGTATTGAAATAAAATGAATTAATAGATTGTGTATCACGCATATACCCTTAATAATAAAATATTAATAATTAAATTCATATATTAATATATAATTCGTCTATATCTATATATAAATAAAAGAAAAAGAACATGTTGATTATATCAAAATTTATAGAACAATAAGGAATTTTAACTTATCATGGGGAAAGACACTATTGCTGATATAATAACCTCTATACGAAATGCTGACATGAATAGAAAAGGAACGGTTCGGATAGGATCGACTAACATCACCGAAAGCATTGTTAAAATACTTTTACGCGAGGGTTTTATCGAAAACGTAAGGAAACATCGCGAAAACAACCAATATTTTTTAATTTTAACCCTAAGACATAGACGAAATAAGAAAGAATCCTATAAAACGATTTTAAATTTAAAGAGAATAAGTCGGCCGGGTCTACGAATCTATTCTAACTCTCAACGAATTCCACGAATTTTAGGCGGAATAGGAATTGTAATCCTTTCAACTTCTCAAGGTATAATGACAGACCGAGAAGCTCGACTAAAAAGAATCGGCGGAGAAATTTTGTGTTATATATGGTAATCCTTCTAATATAAAAATATAAAAATTGGATATCCGGAACTTACGATTTGTGAAAAAGGGGGGTTGTGTAATACCATCCCCTGCTAAAAAAGTTTCGGATGTTTTACCTCGACTTAAATTAAAGAAAAAAATGAATTAATGAATTCGTTCTGAATCACTTCCGAACGGCATGGCTCGATTTTTTTAGATACTAAAGATTTGTTTGATTTTAGGTCATGCTTCTGAAAGGATTCGACATATTTTTGTATAGGTATACCTATAGGAGAAAAAAGTAAAAATTTTAGTAAGTTCTTAGGTATTAAGTTAATCAGGGGACAGCCATTTTCTAGGCTCCCTAACAAGGATTCAAATGAGTAAATGGTTTTTTCAATTTCACCATTCCTTTCACGAAGATACAATTCAAGATTCAAAAATATCAAGAAACCTTTTTTCGTCCAACAATAAATATATTCAAAGAATTAAGGAATAACAACTATGAAAATAAGGGCTTCCGTTCGTAAAATTTGTGAAAAGTGTCGACTAATCCGTAGGCGGGGACGAATTATAGTAATTTGTTCCAACCCGAGGCATAAACAAAGACAAGGATAATCTTACTAAAGGAAATAAAGTAAAGGAAAAGCACTTCCAGGGAGCTGGAAAAAAAAAGGTCCGTTTTGACATGAAATGGATATATCCATATATTTCTTGTGAAATGAAAAAATATGGCAAAACCTATATTAAGAATTGGTTCACGTAAAAATACACGTAGTGGTTCACGTAAAAATGTACGTAGAATACCAAAGGGAGTTATTCATGTTCAAGCAAGTTTCAACAATACCATTGTGACCGTTACAGATGTACGGGGTCGGGTGATTTCTTGGTCCTCCGCGGGTACTTGTGGATTCAGGGGTACAAGAAGAGGAACACCTTTTGCTGCCCAAACCGCAGCAGGAAATGCTATTCGAGCAGTAGTGGATCAAGGTA